TCTGAATTTGAAAGTTATCACTTGGTAGGTTTCCATACCAAGGCTCAATCCAATTAAGTCCGTAGCGTCTACCAATTTCGCCATATCCCCCTACTTATTTTGTAAGTAGGATATCATTATCCTAACATTTTTATTTCAGTTATAATATGATTCAATATACACTCAATATATAATATTGATTCATACATAACATATATGTAGTATATTATACTACATATATAGTAGATATAGGCTTAATAGTATTATTCTAGGTATATATTTTTTACCTAATTTTTATTATTTTTAGCGTTCAATTTTGAATACTTGAACGATCGATTCTTTTGTTTTTGTGTTAGTCCTTATCGAACGAAAAATAACTAAAAGGAATTTTAATTTTTCTATATATTGAATAATTTAATATCTCTAACAAATCTAATGGCTATAACTAATAATTCCCTTTTTAATAAAAAAAACAATTTAAACTGAACGAATTTAAATAAATTAGTTTAATTTTTATATTTTATTTTTCTAGATATTTAAAATTTTAAATCGACTCCGCTAATTTTTTTAAATTTGTTTGTTTCAATTATGTAATAAAAATTACACCAAATTAAGGGTTTATTTAAATAAAATTAGATTAGTAAATCTAAGTATAGGAAAACCATTAAAAAAAATCTTACTATTAAGATATGGATAATCATATATTTGATAAAAGAAATGGATTAAATTAGATATTAATTGTTATGTGACGAGTTAATAGCGAAAATTCCTGTAGTTTACTAAATTCATGTGTGTATACAATTTATATTATGTGAGCCCACTTAGCTCAGAGGTTAGAGCATCGCATTTGTAATGCGATGGTCATCGGTTCGACTCCGATATCGGGCTTTTCCCCATCTGTTTGATTTTTTTCATAGTTGAAAATGTGAAATAAAAAAAATTGAAAAGGCTTCTTATATTTTTCCCAAATGGCACCCTTGTAGTATCTCCTAAGAAATTAGAATAAAAAAAAATTGAAGGAGTTTTATCTATGTTCACTAAATCAATCAAGAAAATAGTCCTTACTTTTTATGATAAAAAAAATATGTTTTAAGAGTTTTTAGTATTTACTAGTTTTATATTATTTAATATAAATACGATAAATTAGATATATAATCTATTAAGGCCCGGATATTAAGAGAATTCATCTAATTATTCTTTCTACTATAATATTTCAATAAATTTTTATTTATTTTTTATTGAATTTACATTTTATGTTGTATTTTTCTTTTTTTCTATTTATCCTTTAGTTTAATGTCATATTTCATTTCGGTTTATGCAACTTCATAAGGAGTCTTTATGTCGCGTTACAGAGGACCACGTTTCAAAAAAATACGTCGTCTGGGTGCTTTACCGGGACTAACAACTAAAAAGCCTAGAACAGGAAACGATTTTAGAAACCAATTACGCCCCGGTAAAAAATCTCAATATCGTATTCGTTTAGAAGAAAAACAAAAATTACGATTTCATTATGGTCTTACAGAACAACAATTACTTAAATACGTTCATATCGCCGGAAAAGCAAAAGGGTCAACAGGTCAAGTTTTACTACAATTGCTTGAAATGCGGTTGGATAACATCCTTTTTAGATTAGGTCTAACTTCGACTATTCCTCAAGCCCGCCAATTGGTTAACCATAGACATATTTTAGTTAATGGTGGTATAGTAGATATACCAAGTTATCGCTGCAAACCCCGCGATATTATTATCGTGAGAGATAAACAAAAATCTAAGTCTCTGGTTCAAAAGTATATTGATTCATCCTCCCGTGAGGAATTGCCAAAACATTTGACCCTTCATCCATTCCAATATAAAGGATCGGTCAATGAAATACTAGATAGTAAATGGGTCGGTTTGAAAATAAATGAATTGCTAGTTGTAGAATATTATTCTCGTCAGACTTAAATCTAACTAAAATAAGAAGGATTTGGAAAATTTTAACCTCCTTTTACGCCATATAAAGAGTAAGGGTTTTTTCCCGAGGATTTTTTCCTGTTCATGTCTCGTATCATAGATTGATAGGGAAGTTTTAATTCCTTGTCCATTCTTTCTAGTATTTTAAATATTACAGCAATTGGGATTAGGAATAGCGAAAATATATCCAAGAAAACTCTAACTGTTGCAATAATTAATCGTGTATTTTATTTGAGATATTGCGTTTAATAACATTAACGTTATTGAATTAGGTGACGGGTACGGAAAGAGAGGGATTCGAACCCTCGGTAAACAAAAGTCTACATAGCAGTTCCAATGCTACGCCTTGAACCACTCGGCCATCTCTCCTACATAATGATAAAGTTGCTAATAAATCGAATAAATAGTTTTGGTTTTTGAATAAAAGCATACACTCTATTTTAACTAAAAAAAGGGAAAAAACTTTGAAAAATCTTAGTCGAGGCTAGGTAAATTAGAGAATTTTGCGGGACAAATTGTAAAAAAAAAAAAGCATTTATTAATGTCATGTTTACGAAGATGGGACTCCTTATTTTATTTTATAATTTTTCTACCGGATTAAATAAATTAGTTGGACCAACTTCACCGATTGCTCATTTTTTTATACTATTTTTAATGGCGCCTTTTAGATCATCGTTTTTTTTAGTTTAGACATTTTTTCTATTTTTATCCATGATAGAGCAATTATTCAACTCTTTTTCCTCTTTGGATCATAATTTACTCAAAACTTCTTGAATTTTCCTACAGCTTCGAATAAATTCGGTAATTCTTCAACTTTGATGCAATCTAAAAATTTTCCAATATTTTTAATACAACTATTTTTTCATTTCGATGAAAGCTAACCGTCCTCAATATTTATTAGTTTTTATGGATTCCTGCAAAAAAGAATTTGAGTATGAGTAGAAGTTTAATTTTAATGAGTCTGGTTTTATGTTATTTTGTATTGGAAAATTCCTTTAATTGTGGGATTATTTTATCACGAAGGGAATTAAAATAAATTATAGCATGAATTTCTGCCTATGTCTAGATCTGGAATAACTGGAAATTTTATTGATAAGACCTTCTCGATTGTAGCCAATATCTTATTACGAATAATTCCGACAACTTCGGGGGAGAAGGAGGCATTCGCTTATTACAGAGATGGTGCGATTTGATTCTTTTTTTTTTTTTAGTTATTCTATACTTTATCTTTAAGTTTTAAAATTGAATTTATTTATATTTTTTAATGTTCTTAGGAGAAAGTATCATGATACTTATTCGAGATATAAGGAATAAAAATTATTTGAAATAAATCTACGCTTGTTGAAGGTGAAGTTTGTAAATAAAGCAAGCCCTTCTGTCGTGTATCCCCGATTAATGCAACCTCAAATGCTTCAATTGTTGATTAGAAGTATTGAGCGAAAGGTTACACCTATGCTTGTGTTAGGTCAAACCTCCTCCACTAGTACTAATAGGAGGCATAGAGGAAGAGGCACTACTCTTCGGAATCAACAACAGGAAAACTTTGTTATAAATTAGACTTTTTCCTTATGAGGATCAGGACTCGCAAGAATGGTTGGGACAACAAACACCCATCTCGTTCGTGTTTGGATACCCGTATAACCATAGAAAACTGTTGAAGTGACTAATTCCTGAAAATTACGCGGCATTTATACAAAAAAATTGCAGGAGTCACCCCTTTTTTATCTAGTATCAACAGACTTGATATTGAGGAAAAATCTTTTACAAAAAGGTTGGTTAGAGATTTCTTGTAAAAACACCAGCCCCACTTAGTTTATAATGAGAATATTTCAATCTTTTTTTATTCCATGTATTAGTATCATTATGTACATAAAGGAGGAGCCGTATGAGATGAAAATCTCATGTACGGTTCTGAAACGGAGATTTTTTGAATCGAATGACGACCGTAACGGATGTCGGCTCAATCCGAAGGAAATTATGCGGAAGCTTTACAGAATTATTATGAAGCTATGCGACTAGAAATTGATCCCTATGACCGAAGTTATATACTTTATAACATAGGCCTTATCCACACAAGAAACGGAGAACATACAAAAGCTTTGGAATATTATTTTCGTGCACTAGAGCGAAACCCATTCTTACCACAAGCCTTTAATAATATGGCCGTGATCTGTCATTACGTGCGACTATCTCCACTATAGAAATAAAAAGGGAAAAAGAACAAATTATTTTAAAAATACTAGAAAAACAAAAATAGGCTTTCTACATATGTATCGTCCACAACAACGATTTTTATCAGCTGTAGCAACCAAATAAACTTCATAAAATTTTAAGAAGAAATAGGTACGCCTAGATACTTTTATTCGATGGATAAAGGATCTAATTGATAGAGGAAGCGCCGTAAAGATCAATTCGCGCGGTTTTGGGACAATATAATAAAAAACCTGCTTATTTATGTCTATGTCATGATATGAAATAAAAGTTAGGAATCCACTTATGTAATAGAGTGGATCCCCTAAGGTATTGAGCAGCGGTGTAGCATCAGATCCCAAAGATAGTAAGCCTTTCTTATAAAGGAAAGTCTTTTTCACGGATTCTATAATAAATATCGTTATATATTAAACCGAGATAGTTACCTTTTTAGAAAACTCTACTGATGGTGGAAATGCCTCTACTTTAATAAAGGTGGGAGAAAAGATAAAACTGAGTAAATTAGTAATCAAAATTCAAGTTTTAAATTCAAAACTTCTTGTTCTTTTGGTATAAAAAATGGGATGGATCCACGAGAAATCTCGTTTAATTAGATATGGTAGATTAAAAAAACGTACACCAAAAGAGCTTGACCGTTGAGCCGTATGAGGTCGGAAACTCTCAAGTACGGTTCTAAGGGAAGGAAAGTACCCCCTATTCCGACCGGGGAGAACAGGCCATTCGACAAGGAGATTCAGAAATTGCGGAGGCTTGGTTCGCTCAAGCTGCCGAATATTGGAAACAAGCTCTAGCGCTTACTCCGGGTAATTATATTGAAGCGCAAAATTGGTTGAAGATCACAAGGCGTTTCGAATAAG